GACGTCCTTTTATTAATATTGTTCATAAGGATACTAAAAAGCCTTTTTCCTATCCTTATGAATCTGACAATACGATCTTAGTTCCTTTACTTGTATTAGTCCTATTTACTTTGTTTGTTGGATCCCTAGGAATTCCTTTTAATCAAAAAGGAAGAGATTTGGATATATTAGCCAAATGGTTAGCTCCATCTATTAACCTTTTACATCAAAAGTCAAAGGATTCGACAAATTGGTATGAATTTTTGAAAGATGCAATTTTTTCAGTCAGTATAGCTTATTTCGGAATATTTCTAGCGTCCTTTTTATATAAACCCGTTTATTCCTCTTTCAAAAATTTCGACTTAATTAATTTATTTGTTAAAACAGGGCCAAAGAGAAACCATTGGGACAAAATTCTAAACGTCCTCTATGATTGGTCATATAATCGTGCTTATATAGATGCTTTTTATACAACATCCTTGAATGGGGCGATAAGAGGATTGGCGCAATTAACTGATTTTTTTGATAGACGAGTAATTGATGGAATTACAAATGGGGTTGGTATTATGAGTTTCTTTGTAGGAGAAGGTATTAAATATGTAGGTGGTGGCCGCATTTCTTCTTATCTTTTCTTCTATTTCTCTTGTGTATCAATTTTTTTTATTAGTTTATTAATTTATACTTTTTGATATGACTTTTGAACCATTTATTTAGGTTTTAATCTTTTTTGTGCAATTTCAAATGTGAAGTAAGTCTCTTTATCTTAGTGGTGAAACTGAATACTTGAAATTCAACAGACCCTCTGTTTTCTTCGTTTTCTTTTTGAGAAATAACCGAAATGAATGAATTTTTGACCATAAAAAAATTCTCCTTTCCCTTTTTACAGATATGGATTTTACCGATCAGTAATAATAATGCCATTAATTTGAATGTGGTATATACAATAATCTAATCCGAATTTCTTTATGAACTGCTAATTTTCTGAATTCAAATCAATCAATCCACTTTCAAATTTTAGATAGGAATAGAAAAGGATTGGTACATTTTCGCATCGAAGAATTTAGACCTAAAATGAAGAAGGTTCTGTTGATTCATTTCGAGATCTAATTGAGACATTATCCAATTTCGTATTGGATACTAGAATGAAATGTGAGACAAGACATGTGATCTGTGTATTTGTGTGCTTTCAGATACCCTATATTTTCTATCTATCCTATTTCAGATACCCTATATTATATATAGGGTATAGGATAGATAGAAAAAGTGTATTATCCACGAATTTTCAATCGTGGATAAAGATGTATTCTTAACATACTGAAACGACTGCCATTATTGGTATCAAACCAATAACGATTCATACAAGCTAAATCTTCTAATCGATAATTAGGCCAAAGAAAGTGCTTTAATTTCATTAATTTGAATTGATTTTTCTCTCTATCAAGATGGTTATTGTCATGTGAAACTTGTCTGCTGTTTTTTACGTTCTTTCCGTTCCAAAATACTGGATTTCTATCTACATCATTTCTATTCTTTGAATTCAAAGAAATTTGAATTCTGAATTCTCTACGACGTCTAAACGATAAAATATTTTCAGGAACAAGTAAATCAAAATGATTTTTGTCTCTATTTCTACTTATTCTGTTATGTGAAATAGCTTCACCAAAATCTTTCTTAAGAACATATCTTTCCTCTTGGTATTTCGTTGTTTTGGTCTTACTCTTATGAGCCAACGAAGTACCTATGGTTTGATACATAATAAATTGTCCATCTTTTTTTCCAGACAGACGAATGGGTTCTATAGTAAATGCTTCTGTTTCCATGAATTCTTTCAAATTCTGAACCATCATCATATCCAAACTCAGTTGTCTCCTTTCAACCGAGGCTAGAAGAATTTTTCTTGGATCTCTCAGTCTAAGCAGGAGACAATACATCCTGATATTATTGATCATTCTTTGATTCAAAATATCGTCGAATTTCCATTGAAAAAGAAAATAACGTTTCAGGAAGAAATCTAGTTCTTTTTTCGTGTTGCTTTTTTTTTTTTTCTTTTTCCCTCCTGATCTTTCAGAATTTTCTTCAATATCTTTTTGTTGTGGGAGAACGGATTCAAGATCTCCTCGGCTTGTGGATTCTTTTTCTTCTTGATTTCGATGATTCGATGCTATCAAAAAACTTCCTTTTTTCTTGTCATTGATCTTTTCCTTTTCAGTACTACTACTATTTTGATTTCTATTCAAAGTACTACTACTATTTTGATTTCTATTCAAAGTACTACTACTATTTTGATTTCTATTCAAAGTACTAGTACTATTTTGATTTCTATTCAAATTTAAAAGAAGTAATTTGCTTGGTATAACCCAAGGTTTCGTTTTATATGCTTTAGAAAGGAACACAAATTCTGGGAAGAACCAACGATTCGATATGAGATCCTTTAGCATTTTTTCATTCATTCCCATCCAATCAAAAAATCCGTTTGAATTTGGTGGATTGATTTCTGGAATCATATCTGGAATCATAAGATAAAAAAGATCCTTTTTCTGAATTTTTTCAGAATTATTAGTACGCATTTTTCTTTTTTTCCTTTGATTCCTATTGGTATCGATCATGATCCAGGACTCAATTTCGTGTTTTTTTCTAAGATCAAAATGGATAATTTTCCAATCCAAATATTTTGGATCGGTCGTTTTTTCCATAGATGGAATCTTTCCTAGAAAATTCTTAATAGGGAAGTTCCCCAGCCTATCAAAAAGTTTAGCCGTTTTATAAGAAATCTCTTGGTTCGTATTTTCTTGAAACGGAGATCTATAAAAACAGCATTCCCTTTTATTTTCATAATTAAGAAATTGATATGATAAAAGATCATATCTATAGTATTTTTGAAAATTCTCTTTTTGATTAGATAATGAATCCACTTCAAATTGTTTTTGTTTTTTGAAATGAATTAATTGGTCTTTTGAATGACATTTGCTAAAATTTTCATTTTTAGCTATACGACGCTGATGAACTCTATTTCGCCATTTTTCTGGTATTAATCTAGACCATCTGATCTGAGATAAATCGTATTGATAATGTCCTCTTAACCCTCTTAAGCAGGTTTTCCAGTGATTCATTTCATAACTCGAATGACCCATTCCTTGTGTTTCAAAAGGAGCCTTTATTTCGGGCTTAAGAAAAAAAGGGCTTCCTTGATGTTGAAGAACAGATTTATACGAGTTACTAAGTTGGTGTGATAATTTGTAAAATACATATGCTTGTGACACGCAGGATAATTCATAAAAAAGATGTGAAATTATTTGACTATTTCCAATAGAATCAAGTGCCTTTTTGATAGTAGAAATAATTGGATTTTTCTTTTTTTTATTCATTTTTTCTTCTTCATTATTAGAAATGGATTTTTTTTTTGTTGATTCAAGAGAAAGTTCTGTATTCATTCTGGGAATATTCATGATAGATAAAAAGATATCTGTGTATATTCTTTGAATGAAAGATTTGAAAAACAGGGGTAATTTAGCGATTAATTCAGCAGCTCTTCTTTTTAATATTTGCCATTTTTCGAATCTTTTAGCATTATAACTTGTTTTGTTAGGACTAAGATTATTGATTCTTGGAGTTACTTTTTTTTTCTCTTTTGTGATTCTTTCTACTTGATTTCGAATTGTACTTGTTCTATCAGTGAGATCCTTCATTTTTTTTTCTGTCACTGAAGAATTTTTCCAACTCGGAGATGTAATTTGATTAACTGATTCGTGAATTATCTGATTGCTGATTATGGAATCTTTTTCTTCTTTAATTTCACTCGATTCATATACTTCTACTTCTTTTAACCGCAATAATCGAATTGGATTTACTTTTGAAAGTTCTTTTATTATTCTTGTTATAAAAATAAGACTTTTGATAACCCAATTGTTTGTTTCTTTTGAAACTTGTTGAAATAATTGAGTTTTTCCTTTGAAAACTATTCGAGCTCGAAAATAGTGCTTCGGTAATTGTCGAATTTTTTTTTCGAGTTCCTTTAAAATGGGTTTAAAAAAGGAAGGTTGTTTTCGGGGCGAACCAAAAGGACGTGCAGCTTCCCTTCCCCAAACTGTTAAAAAACAAAAATCCTCTTTCTTGTTTTGCATTAGATTTTTCTCAGAGGATCCTAGGTTCGATTTGTGCCAAGGTTTCAAACGGAAAGGAAATAAGATTTTTATCTGAATACCGTCCAGGAACCAATCTTTCGGAAATTCTGTTTCGGATAATGGAACACCGTTATAGGTACATTTAACATGCATCTCTTGATTCAATTCCTGGAAATCCTCAGACCATTCAGGACGTTGCAATAGCAACATACGTCCAATATTTTTCGCAATTATGAATGAAGGGAATCTAATATATTTTCTAGAAAAAGAGTGACTTAATAACAGCAAACCTCTTATTGCTTGCCCACATGGAATGTCATCCCAGGCCTCTGCTATCTCTATTCGCGCTTTCTCCCTTTTTCTGTTCTCCTCTTTTTCTGTTTTTGTTTGCTGTTCTGTATACTCGACAATTTTGAATGCTTCCCCCCAATTTCTAAAAATTCTAAAAATTCGGTTAATCACCCCGGAGATATCATCAAAATCAAAAAAAGGGAATTTTCGGATTCTGTCCAAAAAAAGAGGGGAATGTGCATGTGGTTGATAGAATAGCCAAATACCCATTTTACGCCGTTGAGCCCGCATAGAACCTTTGATTAGACTTCGCCGAAAGTCTGATTTTTGTGAATAACGTATCAAAACCACTTCCTGTGGTTTATCGGGCGCATTAGGATTCACAATAGTAGGATCAAGATCCTTCTGGTTAATAGTAAAAATGACTACACGTTTGGATTTTCTTGTACGAATTTCATGATCGTCTGGTGCCTCTTTCGGATATTCGTTTGATTCTTGTTCTATCTCGGTGATTAATTTGTATGACCATCGAGGGACTTTTTTACTCATTTCTTCTGATTTTCTGCTAATTTTTTGACCATTAGCATCCGTTACAATTTCTGTTGATAA